TTTGTCGTGCGCACATCACTTAGACGGACTCTAATAAAGTCATGTAATGTAGGAGGCAATGAAAAAATAGAATTTGAAAAAAATACAAGGGAATGAAAGGATATCGGATTCGATTTCTATTCGTTTTTTTTGAAGGAGAGGATAAATCAACTCAAAAGAATAGAAATCTAGAGTCTCATTTCTTAGATACTTTGTCTAAGAAAGTCTTTACCCATCTATCAAATCAAAATAGATGGGATATCTCTCTAAAAACCGAGAGGGCTAATATGTATTATGATCTAGACTCTTTATGAATTTAATCAAAATGTATCTCGATTCATATCAATTACTTTATAGAGGCTCAGCCAAATGAATCGTGTGTCAGGAACCAGATTTGAACTGGTGACACGAGGATTTTCAGTCCTCTGCTCTACCAGCTGAGCTATCCCGACTATTCCCGATACTGTATCCTCATTTTACTAGAGAAGTTGGGTATATGTCAATTGAATGGATATTAGAAAGTCTCGTCCAGGTCCCGAAATTTATTGGATCGTCAAAAGAACAACTTAGTAAGTTTCCGGATGAATAAAAATCCCCATTGTGAATCATTCAAATTCAAATGGGGATTCCTTGCTCAAAGATGTTCATTTGTACACGTATAATCTATCCCACAAAACTCGTGAGAAGAGAAAAACCTTTCCGCTCAGAGTGGTTTGTAAAAGCGTAGGTGAATGGGAAAGAGAAGGAATTTGGAAGCGCTAACGAAAAAAAGGATCAATATAAAGAAAAGGATAGACTCAAGCGTTAGACAGCGAAATGGGCTCTTTGGGGATAGAGGGACTTGAACCCTCACGATTTCTAAAATCGACGGATTTTCCTCTTACTATAAATTGCATTGTTGCCAATATTGACATGTAGAATGGGACTCTATCTTTATTCTCGTCCAATGACTCAATTCTTCAAAAGATCTATCAGACTCTGGAGTGAATGATTTGTCTCTTTATTCTTCAACCTGAATCGATTCACAAGAATTCTTCCATTTTTCATATAACAAATACAGATTCGAGTCGTCATTAATCATTTGATATTTTATAGTATTTCAGTACGCATACCTTACCGATGTATATTATATCGGGTTATCCTTCACTCTTTCTGAAGTTTCAAGAGAAAGATTCCTTTACCAACGTAAGACAATCAACTCCATTTGTTAGAACAGCTTCCATTGAGTCTCTGCACCTATCCTTTTTGATTTTCGCTTTCCGAACCTTTCTTTGTTTTCAGAAAACGGGATTTGGCTCAGGATTGCCCATTTTTGTTAATTCCAGGGTTTCTCTGAATTTGAAAGTTCTCACTTAGTAAGTTTCCCTACCAAGGCTCAATCCAATTAAGTCCGTAGCGTCTACCAATTTCGCCATATCCCCCTTTGAGATTAGGATCTCACTGTGATGTCCTTCCCACTTGTCTTTTATTTCTACCGGCACTATTGAATTTAGTAGAGACTTATTGCTATCTCGAAAAAGTCTTTTCTCATCTTTGCTTTTTGGTCCAATCAAAAACGATTTTATCATTTATGTCTCTACAATTCAATATAAGTGGATCCATCCCATATATCTATCTGTCCTCCTTCCGATCACTTTTCTATGTAATTTCCATTACTTAAACGGTCGATTTTTCGTCCTAAATTCCACCTTTCCGAATGAAAGCGGCGGCATGTCTCATTTGTTATAACTAAGAATTCCATTCAAAAATTAGAATTTGCAAGATGGATGATAGGGAAGAAAAGAGAGAAGGGTAATCAAAAGAATTTCAAATGTCGGTTGAATTCAAAAACAAAAAAATTTTTGAATATTTATTCATTTCTTATTCAATAATCTATAATATTATTGTGAGAAAGAAGTCGAAATTCGATAGGCCCAAATTAATCGTTATGTTCTATAAGATTTCAGATTTTTTGAAATTCTATATTTTCTTGTTTTTGATTCATATTTATTATGAATAGCTCAGAATTTCAAAAAAATTGTATTCTAATAGTTAATAGCAAGCAAGGATTCTGAGAGTTTATTGAATTCCTAGGCGTGTCGAATTTCTCGTATGTCAGCCTACTTAGCTCAGAGGGTAGAGCATCGCATTTGTAATGCGATGGTCATCGGTTCGATTCCGATAGTAGGCTTTTCTCTCTTTCTTTTTTTGATTTTTCATCATTGAGAATGTCCTTTTGAAATCAAAGACTAGTGAAAAAAATATCTTCCGCTTTTGCTAAAAGTCATCGATTTCTATTAGGTTATAGGAACTTCCAAACTAGGACATAAAAAGATCCTTTTCTTTTTCTATATCTATATAGAGAATATAAAGGAAAGAGCTGGATATTTCTTTATCCTTTTCTTTTTCTATATCTATATAGAGAATATAAAGGAAAGAGCTGGATATTTCTTTATCCAATTCATCTCGTTATTCTTTAATAGTACATTTGAGTCACTTTCACTTCATTTCTCATTTAGTTCAGTTTGAGTTTAGTTTTATTCTGTAAAATGAAATTTCATCAATAAGAGTGAAATATAAATAAGAGGAAGGAGTCTTTATGTCACGTTACCGAGGACCTTGTTTCAAAAAAATACGCCGGCTGGGGGCTTTACCGGGCCTAACTAATAAAAGTCCCAAAGACCGAAAGGATCGTAGAAACCAATCGGGGTCTTGGAAAAAATCCCAATATCGTATTCGCCTAGAAGAAAAACAAAAATTGCGTTTTCATTATGGTCTTACAGAACGCCAATTGCTTAAATACGTTCGTATCGCCGGAAAGGCCAAAGGTCCGACAGGTCAGGTTTTACTACAATTACTCGAAATGCGCTTGGATAACATTCTTTTTCGATTGGGTATGGCTCCGACTATTCCTGGAGCTCGCCAATTAGTTAACCATCGACATATTTTAGTAAATGGTCGGATCGTAGACATACCAAGTTATCGCTGCAAACCCCGAGATACTATTACGGCAAAGGATGACGGAAAATCTAAAGTTCTAATTCAAAATTCTCTCGATTCCTCTCCTCACGAGGAATTACCAAACCATTTAACTCTTGACCCAGTGCAATATAAAGGATTAGTCAATCAAATAATAGATAGTAAATGGGTCGGTTTGGAAATAAATGAATTGCTAGTCGTAGAATATTATTCTCGTCAGACTTAAATCGAACGAAAATAAAAAATTTTTCTAATAAGGTAAAGTAATAAGGTAAAGTGCGGACAACTTTGCTCCCTTTCGGCGAAATAAATTAACCTAAGGTTAAGAGAAAGAAGGGTTTGAGCCGTATTTTTCTCTTATTTCGGTATCATAGATCGAGAGGGAGATTTTCTTTCCTTATCTCCCCCTTTCTTTCCAGTCTTTTACGTGCCACAGCCATTAGGAATAGAGAATCTATATCAAAGAACGGTCTAACTGTATGGAAGACTGATATCGATTCTTATTTGATCTATTGTGGTTAGTAAGATCGGTGCGTTGGGTGAAGGTACGGAAAGAGAGGGATTCGAACCCTCGGTAAACAAAAGCCTACATAGCAGTTCCAATGCTACGCCTTGAACCACTCGGCCATCTCTCCTACATAATGATTATGACCCCAAAACCAAGTGAATTGCGAGTCATTTATCTGAATTATTGGGTAGGTTCGACTAATCAACTCTAACGATAAAAAGCTATCAAAATAGAAAATTTTTGATCCAAGTCAAAGAAAGATCTTTCCTTCGAGGCTCCCGAGATAAAGAGAAAATTGCTTTACTTGCGAAAACGGTTAACTCTTCCTGTTTGCCAAAACAAGGTTCTCTTCTTTGTCGGCGTATCCCTTTCTTCCCGATTCAATCACGAAATTCTAAATTAGAACAAATCGACCGATTGAGGGATCTATATTTTATAGACGCGGATTAATGGATCTCTTTAGATCATCATTCTAGTTAGACTACGATTCGATACCCTAAGACTTCTCATCCAATCCAGGTTTCGAGTTATCAACAACAAACTCCTAGGCCATCGATCTAGTACAAATTCCTAAACTATCTTTTCTATGGGATTGTTTTTCTATTTGGATTGTCTCGTGTATCCCCGCTATGTACACAAGACAAAATAAAATAGGCGGTTATTCTCTTCTCATCATAGACTGATTATGAGTATTCGATCCTTTTTCTTCTTTGGATCCTAATTCCATCAAAATTTCGTGGGTTCTTCGAATCTGGAACTTCAATGTCATCGGCATCGTTTCCTTCGTTGGTTATACGATTCCATTAGAATGAAATCGAATCAGGTTGCACTATTTTATTTTTAGTTCTTATCAATTCCTGTGAAAAGGAACAATTTGAATAGTGAATAGTTGAATAGAAGGCACATATTTTTTTTATTTTGAATGACTCTAATTTTATGTTATTTCGTACTGTACCATTCTTTTCGTTGTGGGATCCTGTTTCCATGAGAGAGAGGGAATGCTAAGAATTTTCGAATGGATTGCTGCCTATGCCTAGACCACGGATAAACGGAAATTTTATTGATAAGACCTTTTCAATTGTAGCCAATATCTTATTACGAATAATTCCGACAACTTCAGGAGAAAAAGAGGCATTTACCTATTACAGAGATGGTGCGATTTGATTTTTTTATTCCTCTTAGTCTTACGAGAAAGACACACGATTCGGGATCGGGATAAAAAGAAAAAGAAATCTACGCTTGTTGAAGGTAAAGTTTGGAAATAGAACAACTCCTTCTGTTGTGTATCCTCGATTAATGCAGCCTCAGATACTAAGTTTGAATTGTCGATTCTAGTATTGAGCGAAGGTTTATACCTATCGGTTCGTTATTACAGGTCAATCCTACGCTACTAGTACCAATAGGCAGCATAGGGGAAGAAGCACTACACCCCGGAATCCATAAACAAAAACTTTGTGAGACATTATCCCTTTCCTTAGCAGGCTCGGGACTACGAAGAATGGTTGGGATAACAAACATCCATCGTGTTTGTATTTTGGATACCCGTAGAACCATC